AAAAAAGATAATTTTTGTTTTTTAACAGTTTTGGGAATGGAAGCTGAATTACCTTTTGGTTCTCCCCGACAACTACCTTCCTTTTTTGAACCTATTTTGAAACAACTTGAAAAAAAACTTATAAAAGTAAAAAAAAAATGTTTTCTAGTCCTAAAAATTATAAACGCAATAATAAAATGGTTTGGAAAAGTATCAAAAGAAAAAACAGGATGGGTTAAAAAAAGAGTTAGATTTATAAAAAGAATAATCAAAGAACTTAAAAAAATAAGTTTCATTCCATCATTTGGATTGAGGGAAGGATATGAATCGAATAAAAAAAAAAAAAAATCACTAATCAGTAATCATATAAATCATGAATCGTTCATTCGAATTAGATCTGCAGATTGGACAAATTATTCACTGACAGAAAAAAAGATGAAAGATCTGGCTGATAAGACAAATACAATCAGAAACCAAATCAAAAAGATAACAAAAGAGAAAAAAAACATATTTATAACTACGTCTATAAACATTAGTCCTAATGAAACAAATTGTGATGATAAAAGATTAGAATCGCCGAAAAAAATTTTACTAAAAAGAAGAAGTGCTCGACTAATGCGCAAATGTCACTATTTTTTAAATTTTTTTATTGAAAGGATATACAGAGATATTTTTTTACGTATCATTAATATTATTCCCAGAATACATGTAAAAATTTTACTTCAATTAAAAAACAAAATAACGGATAATTCCAATGATGAAACAAATAAAAAAGGAATTTATATTGATAAAAAAAATATAATTTTTTTTATTTCGACTATAAAAAAGTTGATTTCTAATATTAGTAATCAAAATTTGCAGATTTTTTGTGACCTTTCTTCGTTGTCACAGGCATATGTATTTTACAAATTATCACAAGTCCAAGTTATCAACAAGCATTACTTTAAATTTTTATTTCAATATCACGGAACAATTCCTTTTATTAAGGATCGAATAAAAAAAGATTTTTTTGGAACACAAGGAATATTTCATTCCGAATCAAGGTATAATAAATTTTGTGGTTTTAAAATGAATGAATGGAAAAGTTGGTTAATGGGTAATGATCACTATAAATACAATTTATCTCAGACTCGATGGTCTAGATTAGTACCGCAAAATTGGCGGAATAGAATCAATCAAAATTTTATGGTTCAAAATACAAACTCAACCAATTTTTATTCATATGAAAAAGACTTATTAATTCATTACAAGAAAGAAAAAAATTATGCATATGCTGTAAATTCATTACCGAATCGAAAAGATAAATTAAAAAACTACAAATATGATCTTTTATCAAATAAATATATGAATTATGAAGATAAGAAGGGTTCATATATTTATGGGTTGCCATTACAAGTAAACGAGGCCCAAGGGATTCCCTATAATTACAATATGTATAATCCCGAATTCTTTTATTTGCCGAGAGATATAGACCTTGGTAACTATCTACGAGAAGATTCTATTATTGATAGGGATAAAAATCCGGATAGAAAATATTTTGATTGGAGAACTCTTAATTTTTGTCTTAGAAAAAAGATAAATATTGAGGAATGTAGAAATAGAGATATCGGGGCCAGCGCTAACATTAATAAAAATACTAAGACTCAGACTAATTATTATCAAACAATTGAGAAAAAGGATAAGAAAGTTTTTTTGACTCTCGCGATTCATAAACAAATCCGCCCAATCAATCAAACAAAAAAATCTTTTGACTGGATGGGAATGAATGAAGAAATCCTAAATTGTCCAATATCGAATCTAGAACTTTGGTTTTTACCAGAATTTTTGTTACTTTATAATACATATAAGATTCGACCGTGGATCATACCAATCAATTTACTTTTTTTAAAATTGAATTTGAATATAAATATAAATAAAAGCATTAGTAACAATATCAACCAAAAGAAAAAAAAAGATAGATTAAGATTATATAATCATAATCCAAAAAAATCTCTTGAATTAGAGAATCAAAATCAAGAAGAAAAACAACAGCCAGTCCAAGGAGATCTTGGATCATATGCACAAAAAAAAAAAAATCTTGGAGCTGATCCATCGAAAAATGTTAAAAAAGATTATCGGGGATCATACATTCAAAAAAGCACAAATAAAAATGAATTCAAGATAGGAGCGCAACTAGATTTCTTACTGAAAAGATATTTTCTTTTTCAATTGAAATTGGATAATGTTTTTAATCAAAAAATACTCAATAATATCAAGGTATATTGTCTACTCCTTAGATTGAGAAATCCAAAGGAAATTGCTGTATCCTCTATTCAAAGGGACGAAATAAGTTTGGATGTAATGCTGATTACGAAGTCTACAACTCTTAAAAAAGTGATAAAAAAGGGACTATTTATTATTGAACCAGCTCGGCTATCCATAAAATGGAACGGACAATTTATAATGTACCAAACCATAACTATTTCACGGGTGCATAAGAGTAAGCACCAAACTAATCGAGGATACCAAGAAAAAAGAAATGTTGATAAGAATCGTCTTAATGAAGCCATTGCACGATATGAAAATGGGAATAGAGACGCAAATTTTTTTGATTTTATTGTTCCTGAAAATTTTTTATCTCCTAGACGTCGTAGAGAATTGAGAATTCTCATTTGTTTAAATTCAAGAAATGTCAATGTTGGGGATATAAATCCAGTATTTTGCAATGGGAACAATGTAAAGCGATGTGGTCAATTTTTTTATGAGGATAAGCATCTTGATGTAGATACAAATCGATTTATTAAGTTCAAATTTTTTCTTTGGCCAAATTATCGATTCGAAGATTTTGCTTGTATGAATCGCTATTGGTTTGATACCAATAATGGTAGTCGTTTCGGTATGTCAAGGATACATATGTATCCGCGATTGATAATTAGTTGATGATACATTTACATTACATGGATCAAGTGCCATTTATGACATGGTATATGAACACAAACAAATATATACAGACCCGTGTTGTTATATTACATTATGGTACATGATACTGATTACCTGACCTTGATCTTAGCCATTCTATCTAGTAAGTAATGAATCGTCATAATCTTCTTATCTTAGGTCAAAATTCTTCTCTTTTGTGGGTTAGAAATTTTTTATCTATATCTATTATCTATATAATAATAAAATTGAAAATATAATAATAAAATTGAAAATATAATAATAAAATTGAAAATATAATAATAAAATTGAAAAATTGTATTGATTATCAATTAAGTGAATTTGAGAAAAAAAGAAGTATACGAATAAATCCAGATTATTGTGTATAACAAATTAAAATGACTGGCATTATTATTACTGATTAGTAAAATCTATATTTTAATGTAAATAAAATGTAAATAAAGAAAAAGGGACGAAGAATTTTTTGTTATGGTTAAAAACTTATTCATTTCTGTTATTTCGCAAGAAGAAAAAAACGAAAATAGGGGGTCCGTTGAATTTCAAGTATTCAGTTTCACCAATAAGATACGTAGACTTACTTCCCATTTGGAATTGCACAGAAAAGATTATTTATCTCAGAGAGGTCTACGTAAAATTCTAGGAAAACGTCAACGGCTGCTGGCTTATTTATCAAAGAAAAATAGAGTCCGCTATAAAGAATTAATTAGTCAATTGGATATTCGGGAGCCAAAAACTCGTTAAGCTCATTTTTTTGATTATTTATATTCTTTATATATTCTAATAAAAAAATAATATATATATAAATATATATAAATATATAATATATATTATATATATAATATATTATATAATATTAAATAATATTAATTAATATATTTTTAATGAACTTCATTTGGTTTTTAGCAATTCGTGGAATAATGAATCGGGGAAAAAATATATGACTGTACCGACTACAAGAAAAGACCTCATGATAGTCAATATGGGTCCTCAACACCCATCAATGCACGGTGTTCTTCGACTCATCATTACTCTAGACGGGGAAAATGTTATTGACTGTGAACCCGTATTGGGTTATTTACACAGAGGAATGGAAAAAATTGCAGAAAATCGAACAATTATACAATATCTTCCTTATGTAACACGTTGGGATTATTTAGCTACTATGTTTACAGAAGCAATAACGGTAAATGGACCAGAACAGTTGGGAAATATCCAAGTACCAAAAAGAGCGAGTTATATTAGAGTAATTATGCTAGAACTGAGTCGTATAGCTTCTCATTTATTATGGCTTGGTCCTTTTATGGCGGATATCGGTGCGCAGACCCCTTTCTTCTATATTTTCCGAGAGAGGGAATTGATATATGACCTATTCGAATCTTCCACAGGTATGCGAATGATGCATAATTATTTCCGTATCGGAGGAGTGGCTGCTGATCTACCTTACGGCTGGATAGATAAATGCTTGGATTTCTGTGAGTATTTTTTAACAGGGGTTACTGAATATCAAAAGCTTATTACGCGTAATCCCATTTTTTTGGAACGAGTTGAAGAGGTGGGTATTATTAGTGGAGAGGAAGCAATAAATTGGGGTTTATCGGGACCAATGCTACGAGCTTCTGGAATTCCTTGGGATCTTCGTAAAATTGATCATTATGAGTCTTACGACGAATTTGATTGGGAAGTACAATGGCAAAAAGAAGGAGATTCGCTAGCTCGTTATTTAGTCCGAATCGGTGAAATGGTGGAATCCATCAAAATTATTCAACAAGCCCTGGAAGGAATTCCCGGAGGGCCATATGAAAATTTAGAGGTACGGCGCTTTGATAAAACAAAGGATTCGGAATGGAATGATTTTGATTATCGATTCATTAGTAAGAAACCTTCTCCCACTTTTGAATTGTCTAAACAAGAACTTTATGTGAGAGTAGAAGCCCCCAAGGGGGAATTGGGAATTTTTCTGGTAGGAGATCGGAGTGTTTTTCCCTGGAGATGGAAAATTCGTCCACCTGGTTTTATCAATTTGCAAATTCTTCCTCAGCTAGTTAAAAAAATGAAATTGGCCGATATTATGACAATACTAGGTAGTATAGATATTATTATGGGAGAAGTTGATCGTTGAAATGATAATTGATACGATAAAAGTACAAGCTATCAATTCTTTTTCCAGATCGGAATCCGTAAAAGAGGTTTATGGGCTCGTATGGTTACTTATTCCTATTTTTACTCCTGTATTTGGAATCATAATAGGGGTACTGGTAATTGTATGGTTAGAAAGACAAATATCTGCGGGAGTACAACAACGCATTGGACCTGAATACGCAGGTCCTTTTGGAATTCTTCAAGCTCTAGCAGATGGTACCAAACTACTTTTCAAAGAAGATCTTCTCCCATCTAGGGGAGATATTAGTTTATTCAGTATCGGGCCGTCTATCGCGGTCATATCCATTTTACTAAGCTATTCAGTAATTCCCTTTGGTTACCACCTTGTTTTAGCGGATCTTAGTATAGGGGTTTTTTTATGGATTGCCATTTCTAGTATTGCGCCTATTGGACTTCTTATGTCAGGATATGGATCAAATAATAAATATTCCTTTTTAGGTGGTCTACGAGCTGCTGCTCAATCAATTAGTTATGAAATACCATTAACTTCATGTGTGTTATCAATATCTCTACGTGCGATTCGGTGGGACATATACTTTTTTACTTTACCTCTTTTTTTATTTTCGTTCTAGGAAAAAAGTTAAATTCTTGAATATGAAGAATATGAATAAATATCTTCTTTTTTTTATTCATCATTCGGGGCGATGAACTAAACCAGATAGTTATATGAGTGAAATAAAACAGCTTCGAAATTGGCAGTAAAAAGATTGAGTCTCATTCCCTAGGTACAAGAGTTAAGCGGACGTAAATATAATACAGTAGAAACGGGGTGCCCCAAGATTGTTTGATTAGCTATCATATCAGAATTTGAAGCGGGTACAAAAGATCGATCATATGTAGTTTTTATTATTGTATGTATTACCATACCGGGGATCGAATAAATATGAGTGGACGGCTAGGAATACCAAGGTACACAAAGGATTAGTAATAGTGATAATGTAAGTAAATTATCCAAGGGGTTATTTCCGCATAGCCTAACATAAAAGGAATCCTGATGGGGCTTTAAGTTGGTAGAAATGATCAAGCAGTACCTCCCCACGATCCCGATCCAGAGTATGCCCTTACCCACTGATTAAACCAATTACTATCAGGAACGAAGTAATCCTTTATTTATTTTTTATTTAATTTAAATTAAAGGATGAGATCAATTCAGAAGCACTTTTTTATTATAGCCGACAGAATTGCATTGGTCTAATTTTGGACTCTCCAATATATCTTTACTCTATCTACCCTATAAGATAAGGACACGTATATCGAGATAATATTGAACCAGTTCTAAAATTTATTTGTGGCCATCGAGGAGCCGTATGAAGCTTAAGTCTCATGTACGGTTTTGCAATAGCGATGGAAATAGTGATGTTATCATCGACTATGATTATCTAACAGTTCAAGTACCGTTGATATAGTTGAGGCGCAGTCAAAATATGGTTTTTGGGGTTGGAATCTGTGGCGCCAACCTATAGGGTTTACTGTTTTTCTAATTTCTTCCCTAGCAGAGTGCGAGAGATTACCTTTTGATTTACCAGAAGCAGAGGAAGAATTAGTAGCAGGTTATCAAACTGAATATTCAGGTATAAAATTTGGTTTATTTTACGTTGCTTCCTATCTAAATCTACTAGTTTCTTCATTATTTGTAACAGTTCTTTATTTGGGCGGCTGGAATCTCTCTATTCCGTACATATTAATTCGTGAGTTTTTTGGAATAAATGAAATAGGTGGAGTCTTTGTAACAACAATTGGTATCTTTATTACATTAGCTAAAGCTTATTTGTTCCTGTTCATTCCTATCACAACAAGATGGACTTTACCTAGGATGAGAATGGACCAACTATTAAATCTTGGGTGGAAATTTCTTTTACCTATTTCGTTAGGTAATTTATTATTGACAACTTCTTCCCAACTTTTTTCATTGTAACAGGATATTAAAAATTCATAACTTCTCAAGAGCAAGAGAAAGAAACATTAAATTATTCAGAGATATTCAAGATATGTTCCCCATGGTAACCGGGTTCATGAATTATGGCCAACAAACAGTAAGGGCTGCAAGGTATATCGGTCAAAGTTTTATGATTACCCTATCCCATGCTAATCGTTTACCTGTAACTATTCAATATCCTTATGAAAAATTGATCACATCAGAGCGTTTCCGCGGTCGAATCCACTTTGAATTTGATAAATGCATTGCTTGTGAAGTATGTGTTCGGGTATGCCCTATAGACCTCCCCGTTGTTGATTGGAAATTGGAAACTGATATTCGAAAGAAACGATTGCTTAATTACAGTATTGATTTTGGAATCTGTATATTTTGTGGTAACTGTGTTGAGTATTGTCCAACGAATTGTTTATCAATGACTGAAGAATATGAACTTTCTACTTATGATCGTCACGAGTTGAATTATAATCAAATTGCTTTGGGTCGGTTGCCAATGTCAGTAATTGGAGATTCCACAATTCGAACAATTATGAATTCGACTCAAATAAAAAAGGCACGGCCAAACCACTTGATTCAAGAACAATTACCAATTACTAAGATTCCATAAGGGGGTGATTATTTTCATATATTCATAAAAATGGATTCATCTATTCTCTGTATATTAAAATACTACATTACATAATTACATAAAAATATTACATATAAAAATATTACAGATGTAGTACATTACATAGAGTATATATAAATATGATATCTGTGATTCTAAAAAAATACTACAAAAAAAACAAAAAAAAAAGAGAATAATTAAATAATTAAATCGAAAAATTTTCAAAATTAAATTTCTAACGAAACTATCAGATAAACAAACGATATTCAATCATTCATATAATAAATAAACATATCTACATCAACCCACACACGACCCTATATCGATCGATTTAATTCAATATAAAAAAAATAAAATAAGGTAACCTCTTTTTTTTTCTGGTTTGTTCAATTAAGGTCATGAAAAATTTCTACTTATAATTTATCTTTTATTTTACATAGAATGGATTTGCCTGGACCAATACATGATTTTCTTTTAGTTTTTTTGGGATTAGGTCTTATAGTGGGAAGTCTAGGAGTAGTATTACTTACCAATCCCATTTTTTCTGCCTTTTCGTTGGGGTTGGTTCTTGTTTGTACATCCTTATTCCATATTCCATCGAACTCCCATTTTGTAGCTGCTGCACAGCTTCTTATTTATGTGGGAGCAATAAATGTATTAATTGTATTTGCCGTGATGTTTATGAATGGTTCAGAGTATTACAAAGATTTCTATCTTTGGACTGTTGGAGATGGAGTCACTTCACTGGTTTGTACAAGTATTTTTTTTTCATTAATTACTACTATCCCAGATACATCATGGTACGGTATTGTTTGGACTACAAGGTCAAACCAGATTATAGAGCAGGACTTGATAAATAATGGTCAACAAATTGGGATTCATTTATCAACAGATTTTTTTCTTCCATTTGAACTTATTTCGATAATTCTTTTAGTTGCCTTGATAGGTGCAATTGCTATGGCTCGTCAGTACTAAATATTATATTTCGAACTAAATTTTAATTAATTAATATAGACTTGTTCTTTTCTTTAAACTCTTTTTTTTTCATGTATATGTAAATCATGTAAATGTAAATAAAAAAGGAAATTTTCTATATTTATATATATTATATATTCCATTTTCTTCTTGCGTACTTTGTTTAATTTAAGTTTAATTTAAAAATTAAATTAAGATTAAGTTTAATTTAAAAATTAAATTTTAGTCAATTGAATCGGTTGAATTGTTGTTCATATTGAAATGAATCGAAATTGATGAGGAGTTGTTAAATGATGCTCGAGCATGTACTTGTTTTGAGTGCCTATTTATTATCCATCGGCATCTATGGATTGATTACAAGTCGAAATATGGTTCGAGCGCTTATGTGTCTTGAGCTTATACTGAATGCAGTTAATATAAATTTTGTAACATTTTCGGATTTATTTGATAGTCGCCAATTAAAAGGAGACATTTTCTCAATTTTTGTTATAGCAATTGCAGCCGCTGAAGCAGCTATTGGATTAGCTATTGTTTCATCAATTCATCGTAACAGAAAATCAACTCGTATCAATCAATCGAATTTGTTGAATAAATAGGGGCATACAGATAAAAAATATGGAATATCTAACAATAACAAAATGAGTATGTGCAGCATATAGTGCTGTTTGATAAACTGTAATAAATCAAAGTATCTTGGCCTTCTTTCATGAGCAGATCCAGAAGTAGATTGATTCTGGTAAATCTACTAAATCATTGATTCATCTGGTGTCTAGAATATATAATTCATTTACTACTTTTACTTTACTAGATCGAAATTTTATGATGTTAAAAAAAAATTATAGATCCAATGTCACATTCAGTAAAGATTTATGATACATGTATAGGGTGTACTCAATGTGTACGAGCTTGCCCCACGGATGTATTAGAAATGATACCCTGGGACGGGTGTAAAGCTAAACAAATTGCTTCTGCTCCAAGAACAGAAGACTGTGTAGGTTGTAAAAGGTGTGAATCCGCTTGCCCAACCGATTTCTTGAGTGTCCGGGTTTATTTATGGCACGAGACAACTCGTAGCATGGGTCTAGCTTATTGATACGTTCGAGACAATTCCACTTGAATCCATCATTTTTTATCTTTACCGATAAAACCCGTACTCGAGAAAAGAATAATTCTTTTCTCGAGTACGGGTTTTCGGGTCAAAGTAAGTGTATCTTGTTTTTACCACGAACGATTTTCCTTGGTTAACTATAATTGTTGTTTTGCCGATATTCGCGGGTACTTTTATTTTCTTTTTCCCTCATAGAGGAAATAAGGTTATTAGGTGGTATACTATTTGTATATGCCTATTAGAATTACTTCTAACGGCCTATGTATTCTGTTATCATTTCCAATTGGATGATCCATTAATACAATTGGAAGAAGATTATAAATGGATCAATTTTTTTGATTTTCATTGGAGACTAGGAATTGATGGGCTTTCCATAGGACCCATTTTACTCACGGGATTCATCACGACTTTAGCTACTTTAGCGGCTTGGCCAGTTACTCGAGATTCTAAATTGTTCCATTTTCTTATGTTAGCAATGTACAGCGGTCAAATAGGATCATTTTCTTCTAGAGATCTTTTACTTTTTTTTATCATGTGGGAGTTAGAATTAATTCCTGTCTACCTACTTTTATCCATGTGGGGAGGGAAGAAACGTTTGTACTCAGCTACAAAGTTTATTTTGTACACCGCAGGGGGTTCCATTTTTCTCTTAATGGGAGTTCTAGGTATGGGGTTATATGGTTCCAATGAACCAACATTAAATTTTAAAACATCAGCCAATCAGCCGTATCCTGTGGCATTGGAAATACTATTCTATTTTGGATTTCTTATTGCTTATGCTATTAAATTACCGATTATCCCCCTACATACATGGTTACCAGATACCCATGGGGAAGCCCATTACAGTACATGTATGCTTTTAGCGGGAATCTTATTAAAAATGGGAGCATATGGATTGGTTCGTATCAATATGGAATTATTACCCCATGCTCATTCTATATTTTCTCCCTGGTTGATGATAGTAGGTGCAATTCAAATAATCTATGCAGCTTCAGCATCTCTCGGTCAGCGCAATTTAAAAAAGAGAATTGCCTATTCTTCTGTATCTCATATGGGGTTCATAATTATAGGAATTAGTTCCATAAATGATACAGGACTCAATGGGGCCCTTTTACAAATGATCTCTCATGGATTTATCGGTGCTGCACTTTTTTTCTTGGCAGGAACGAGTTACGATAGAACACGTCTTGTTTATCTCGACGAAATGGGAGGAATAACTATCCCAATGCCAAAAATATTTACAATGTTCAGTAGCTTTTCGCTGGCTTCTCTTGCATTGCCTGGAATGAGTGGTTTTGTTGCAGAATTGGTAGTTTTTTTTGGACTAATTACGAGCCAAAAATTTCTTTTAATGCCAAAAATACTAATCACTTTTGTAACGGCAATTGGAATGATATTAACTCCTATTTATTCATTATCTATGTTACGTCAGATGTTCTACGGATACAAGCAATTTAATTCTCAAAATTTTCTTTTTTTGGATTCTGGGCCGCGAGAACTATTTCTTTCAATCTGTATCTTTCTACCCGTAATAGGTATTGGTATTTATCCGGATTTTGTTCTCTCATTATCAATTGACAAGGTAGAAGCTATTATATCTAATTATTTTTATAGATAGTTTTTTTCTAATAATTTTAATTATATCTTTATTTACAATTTTATTATAAAATAAATATATATTTTATAAATATATTTTTATAAAATAAATATATATAATAAAAGTTAATTATTATAATTATATTTATATATTTTATTATATTTTATATTTCATATATTTTTATATTTCATATATTTTTATATTTCATATATATATATTATATTATTTTATATTATTTTATATTTCATATATTATTATTATAATTTATTATTATTTAATATAATTTATTATTATTTAAAGTTATTATTATTTTAATTTAAACTTTAAATTATAATTAAATTATAATTATAAGTATCAAAGTTAATAAAATTGTAATCAAATATTTGTATTTTATTTGTGTCGTTTTTGAAAATTGAATCAAGTCAAGTAATGATTCAATTTTCAAAAACGACACAAACTTTCGTTATCTATACTTATGCTATTCCTATGTATTGTATATTCTATTCGTAACTGCTTTTCTTCAATTAAATGTTAATGCGAATGAACCATAACTATGTAGCCCTATTCCTAATAGATTTACTCCAAAATAGCATATCCAAATTATAAAAAATCCTATAGAAGCCACAATTGCAGAATTCGAGCCTTGCAAATTTTCATTTGTTCTGGTATGTAAATAAATTGCGAATATTGTCCAAGTAATAAATGCCCAAGTTTCTTTTGGGTCCCAATTCCAATAGGATCCCCACGCTTCATTAGCCCATACTGCTCCCGAAAGAATACCTATGGTTAAAAATAGAAAGCCGAGACTAATGACACGAGAACTCCAACAATCCAATTGCTGAATTAATTGATGCCTGTGATAATTTCTAAACGAAATAAAACAATTGTTTTGTAAAACATGGCTTATTTCATTCACGTATTGAATTTCACCAAATGCCTTAAAATGGTTGTTTTTAAATTTAAAAAAAATCTTTTTATTTTTTCGAAATGTAATGACTAGAAGAGCTACTGATAATAATGATCCGCAGAGAAGAGATGCATAGCTCAATACCATCATACTTACGTGCATCATTAACCACTGTGATTGTAGAGCAGGTACTAATATTGTGGATTGATGCATTTCAGTTAAAAGACCTGAAGTAGCAAATCCTTGAGTCAAAATAGCACTGGGTGCAGTTATTGTACTTAGAATATTTTTCTGTTTTCTAAAATAAGGAAGCATATGAATAATGGATAAACTCCATGAAAGGAACATTAATGATTCATATAAATCACTTAAGGGTAAATGCCCCGAATAAATCCAACGAATAACTAATAATCCTGTTATACATAAAAAAGCGGCTACCATTCCTTTTTCCGACGAATCATATAATCCTACGATTTCGTGGACTAATAAGTTAATCAAATAAATCGTCAGTACAATTGAAACAATCGACAAAGAAATGTGAGTTAATATATGTTCTAAAGTAAAAAATATCATAAAAAATCCTAAAAAGGATATCCTCCAACAATGGAATGGAGATCTGGAATTATATTCTATCCATTATAGGAATTATAAATTAGTATAGTATTCATTTTTTAGAAATATGCCGCCACTCGGACTCGAACCGAGATGCTCTAGCACTGCTTCCTAAGAGCAGCGTGTCTACCGATTTCACCATAGCGGCTTGCTCGAAATCATAATAACCCATTTATTTTTAATCGTCGGGATTGGAGGAGGCAATTCACAATATTTATTTTAGATTAAAAATATCCTTTAAATTACTATTTAAATTAAACGTTCAATTCAATAATAATTAAGTATTCAATAATAATTAAGTAAAGTAATTATTATTAATTACCTTACTTACTTAGTTGTAGTGTGGGGTAGAGCTATTTTTGTTAATTTTAAAACCGCATAGTTTTTCGTGCGGTTTAAATTTTAATTCTTGTAAAATTAATAAAATTAAAGAATTGTAGAATTGTAAGGAGGTTTAAAATGTTTGTTGGATAGCTTGAAAACAAGATGAACTATAATATAAATAATTGCCAATTGCTAGGATTTTAATTGTACCTATAATTCGGGGTACTATTTACCAAACCAATTAAGTATTAGTCAAACCATTAGTAGGCTGAAGATATACATACCAATACCAAAAAATTTTAATTTGTCTTCAATATTTCTAAAATGATTATTCATTATGGAATGGGTATTGCGCTTTATGGATAGGTATCTTGATGTATCCTATAGTATATTTAGATCTGATCTATTCTATTCTGATCTATCCTATAGTTAAAAGTTAAAACATAGAATATATATTCGGTATACAGAACCAAATAAGCCTTAAAAAATTTTTAAATTTTTTATTTTGTGAAAAAAAAAAATGAATCGATGGGGAAATTACAATACCCACCCCCCAAAAATCACTAACGAGAAAGATAAAACTTTGTAAAGATTACAATGGTATATTGTGCCTAATTTTTTGAGCCTCTGTCTAGTAGACACAAAAATTTTATCGTACAACCTACGACAATAGAAGATTCTATCTCATTAATCTCATTAAGTTTCAAATAAAATTCAAATATTAATGTATTAATGGTAATTTCTTACCTTATAAATTATCGAATTTTTTGGTTCATATCGATTAAGATTATTTCAAGACTTTTACGAATACGCGTTTTTTTTTTATTTCCATTCAAAAATGCGGAGGTTATTCATTTTATTTTTATAGTTAAATGTGGAAGACATTTATTGTTCAAATCAAAAAAAATTATTTTTTTTTGATTACTATTTTAATTTTTAAAATTTTAATATTTTGAAAAAAAAAAATAAATAAAATATAATATTAATAAATTCTATTACCTATTATACCTATTAAATTTCTTTATTTTTTTTGCTCCGTTCTAAATATATAAGAGCTGGTGAATCGGAAACAATTTAACAATAAAAAAAAATGTTATTTTTTATGGAACATACGTATCAATATGCGTGGATCATACCTTTCGTCCCACTTCCGGTTCCTATAGCAATAGGGGTAGGCCTTTTACTTGTCCCAACGGGAACAAAAAATATTCGTCGTATATGGGCTTTTCCTAGTGTTTTATTACTAAGTATCGTTATGCTTTTTTCCGCCAATCTGTCTATTCAGCAAATAAATGGCAGTCCAGTCTACCAATATGTATGGTCTTGGACCATAAATAATAATTTTTCTTTAGATTTAGGCTACTTAATAGATCCGCTTACTTCGATTATGTTAATATTAATTACTACTGTTGGAATAATGGTTCTTATTTATAGTGACAATTATATGTCTCATGATCAAGGCTATTTGAAATTTTTTGCTTATATGAGTTTTTTTAACGCTTCGATGCTAGGATTAGTTACTAGTTCAAATTTGATACAAATTTATATTTTTTGGGAATTAGTTGGAATGTGTTCGTACCTATTAATAGGTTTTTGGTTCACACGACCCCTCGCGGCAACTGCTTGTCAAAAAGCGTTTGTAACTAATCGTGTAGGGGATTTTTGTTTATTTTTAGGAATCTTAGGTCTTTATTGGATAACGGGGAGTTTTGAATTTAGGGATTTTTTTGAAATAGCCAATAATTTGATTGATAATAATGGGGCCAATTCTTTATTTCTTACTTTGTGTGCTTCTCTATTATTTGTCGGTGCGGTTGCTAAGTCTGCACAATTCCCTCTTCATGTATGGTTACCTGATGCCATGGAAGGCCCTACTCCTATTTCGGCTCTTATACATGCTGCTACTATGGTAGCAGCAGGAATTTTTCTTGTAGCTCGACTTTTTCCTCTTTTTACAGTCATACCTTACATAATGAATATAATTTCTTTGGTAGGTATAATAACAATATTATTAGGGGCTACTTTGGCTCTTGCTCAAAGAGACATTAAAAGAAGTCTAGCCTATTCGACAATGTCGCAATTGGGCTATATTATGTTAGCTTTAGGTATGGGATCTTACCGAGCTGCTTTATTTCATTTGATCACTCATGCCTATTCGAAAGCATTATTGTTTTTAGGATCTGGATCCATTATTCATTCAATGGAAACTATTGTTGGGTATTCCCCAGATAAAAGCCAGAATATGGTTCTTATGGGTGGTTTAACAAAATATATCCCAATTACAAAAATTTCATTTTTATTAGGCACACTTTCTCTTTGTGGTATTCCACCTCTTGCTTGTTTTTGGTCCAAAGACGAAATTATTAATGATATTTGGTTGTATTCACCTATTTTTGCAATAATAGCTTGTTTCACAGCAGGATTAACTGCATTTTATATGTTTCGGATGTATTTACTTACTTTTGAAGGTCATTTAAACATTAATTGTAAAAATTACAGCGGTAAAAAAAATAATGTGTTCTATTCAATATCTATCTGGGGCAAAAAAGGACAAAAAGTTAAAGTTATAAAAAATGATTTGATTTTATCAACATCAACAATGAATCATAATCAAAGAATTTGTTTTTTTTCGAAAAAAGTATATCCTATTGTTGGTAATGTAGTAACCAATATGATGGGGCCTCTTATTACTATTAAAAATATTTCCAATAAAAAAAATTCTACATATCCTTATGAATCAGACAATACTATGTTATTTCCACTTCTTATATTGGTTTTATTTACTTTGTTCGTTGGATCCATAGGAATTCCTTTTGGTCAAGGAATAATTCATTTAGATATATTATCTAGATGGTTAACTCCGTCAATAAACTTTTTTAATTCTGATTTTGATTGGGATGAATTTGTGATAAATGCGACTTTTTCAGTCAGTATAGCATATTTCGGAATATTTATAGCCTTTCTTTTCTATGGGCCTGCTTATTCCTATTTTAATAATTTGAACTTAATAAATTTATATGTTCAAATGGGTCCTAGAAGAATTATCTGGGACAAAATAATCAATTTTATATATAATTGGTCATATAATCGTGGTTACATAGACGCTTTTTATACAAAAATCTTAACTACAGGTATAAGAAGGCTGGCGGAACTTAGTTATTTTTTTGATAAACAAGTCATTGATGGAATTACGAATGGCGTTGGTATTCTAAATTTATTTGTGGCAGAAATTCTTAAATATGTAGGCGGAGGACGAATCTCTTCTTATCTCTTCTTTTACTTATTTTATGTATCCATTTTTTTATTAATTTACTTAAATACAAACAATAATTAATTAATACAAACAATAATTAATTTACTTAAATATAAACATAACAATGTTCTGAATACAAACATAACAATGTTTACGTCCTTGTTCTGAAAATAAAAAAAAATGAAGCTCTTTAAAATTAGGAATTGATTCCTCATCAAATTCACTTATTGACAGCAATAAGCGCCCAATGTCTTTCAATAATGACTTTCCATCAAAAGTATTTATTTTGTCTTCAAATTCTGTAAAATCAGTAGTAAGGGCAGTAGTAGTAGTAAGCGGTAGTTCACCACCAAATTTTGAAAATTTAAGGATATCATGAAGTTTGTTTATCCAAAGAGTTTCGATAGAAGATTCTATCGAGTTTATTAAATACTCGTTCATGTTTGAACCTGAATACAATTCTTTGATTGTTCCACGATGGGGTCCATTCAAAAGAGGATCATATATTTTAGGTAAGCATTCTTGTTCAGTCTCATCATTGCACAATCTAGTTCTTTTTTCGAGTCCATCCATAGCAAGAGACCCCTTGTCTAGAGCTTCAATTCGATTGATAAGTTCGTTGATGAGGTTGTTTCGTTTTTGTTCATTGGTATAAAACCAATGATTATACAGTTCTGCTGGGGATAGCTTTTCTATCGTGCACAAAAGCATCTTCTGTTGTATCATTTCAAAAAACGTTGACAAACTGGGCGGATATGTAAAAGATATTCTTTGTTTTCCATCACTTGGGCATGTATAAAAAAAATGTTGTGACATTTCAGTTCTTACAGCGTTTTCAAATAGATCATTTTTTATATAGCGCAATGGACGATTCCATCGTTTATAGTCGAAAAGGTGAGTCACAAGAGGTTTTTCAAACCAGAATAAGTTTTGATCTTCTTTATTTTCGAATTTCCAATTTTCTTGATTTCTATCAAGATAAGAATTTTTATAAACTGGGCTATTTTTATAGTATGTCTCTTTAAAGTGAAAGTTGAATTCATCCTTTGTTTTTTCCTTTCCATTCAAATTCACTTGGATCTCTTCCGTTTCATCTATTTTGTCCGGA